TATATATTATWWTATATTATATTATATTATATCTTTATAATTTATGAATCTATGTATTTATCCTAGGTAGAAAAACTCTCCAGTGAGACCTGAATTTATAAGTTAGGAAAATGATTACTAAGTAACACTGATAAAAAATCAAAATCACCATAATTCTGGATAAAAACCCAGCTGGGAGAGGGGGGGTCCCATATTTCATCCCATCTAAATTTAAGACTTTTAAGACAGAGTGTAATTTTGCTTTAAGTATACTTTAAAATAAAAAAATGAATAAAAAAAAATTTAAAGTTTTTTTTAACAGAAAACTTGAATTTTTAGCAATTTGGACCCCTATTTGTAGGTAAATTTTTTTTGTGTTGTTTTTCCTATGAAAAAATGCCTCGACTCGCAATGGGAATTCCACAGTGTGGGAAAATTCTGGCCCTATTTTATCAATTTTTATAAAAAATTAGACTCGCTCGTCACCAAATGTGGCCAGCGCTGCTCCCACAAGCGCTGGCTTGCTTTGAGACAATTATTGCCACCCTAGCATCTTCAGTGCTATGCTCTAAAAATTTAAGCTATCAATGCTAAAAGGTAAAAAATGATATATAAAATGTAAGAGTTAAAAATAAGATTAAGGCAATAAAGAAATTAAAGGATTTGATTTGAATTTTTTGATTTTTAGTTGATATATCTGATACGATTAATGATCTTCCTTGTCCTCCTAGGATTTCTAGTCAACCCATGTCAATAGATTTCATAATGTTGGTTCCTAAAATTATTGAAAATTTAGTTAAAGGTTGTGTGGAAATGGGTGTTAAAAATCATATGGTTGAAAAGAAGAATTTAATTTTATTTATAATTTCATTGTCATAGTTAGTATCTCATGTTATAAAGGCCATAAATAATCCTGATAAAATTACAAATATAGTTAATATTTTTAGGAAAAATGGAAGTACAAAAGGAAGAGGATTGAAATCAATAAAAATATTTTGTAAACTAAATCCAGCTACGATTGCAGCTAAACTTAAAGTAGTTGTGGCTCAATTTACATATGGATCTATTTCTTGTTTTTCGTGGAAAGAAGATCCCTTAATTAAACCTCATAGAGAACAAAAAGAAAGGCGGAAAGAATAAGCTGCCGTTATACCTGTAGCCAAGAAAATAAGTAGTACCATTAAAAAATTAGTAGAATTTCTTAAAGATAATTCTAAAATTAGGTCTTTAGAGTAGAAGCCCCTTAAAAATGGAGCTCCACATAAAGATAAATTAGCAATGTTTATACAAGTGGTAGTAAGAGGAGATTGTATAAATAATAAACCTATGTGTCGAATATCTTGTGTGTTAGAACTATTATGGATAAATATTCCTGCGCATAGGAAAAGCAGGGCTTTGAAAAGAGCATGTGTATAAAGGTGAAATAAAGCTAGGTAAGGTATTCCTAAACCTAGTCTTATTATCATAACTCCTAGTTGTCTTAAGGTTGATAGTGCAATGATCTTTTTTAGATCGTTTTCATAGTTTGCTCCAATACCTGCTATAAGTAAAGTTAAAACAGAGATAAATAATAAACAAGATTTAAACCCTGAAATGGTATTTAGGAAAGGGAAGAAACGAATAATTAAGAAAATACCAGCAGTTACTAGTGTTGAAGAATGTACCAGGGCAGAAACTGGCGTAGGAGCAGCCATAGCTGCTGGAAGTCATCTAGAAAAAGGAATTTGGGCTCTTTTAGTTATAGCAGCTAAGGTAATTGTGAAAGCCGTTCATGCAGTTAAGTAGTAATCTCATATTGAAATAATAGATCAATGTCCTTGTAAAACTAATAAACCAATTGAGATAAGAATTATTACGTCGCCAATACGATTAGCTAAAACTGTAACTATTCCTGCTCCTAAAGATTTTATGTTTTGATAATAGATAACAAGAGCAAAAGAAACGATACCGAGACCATCTCAACCTAAAAGTAAAGCAGGAAGACTAGGAATAAAAACTAGTATGTTTATAGATAGGACGAATAGCATAACTAATCATACAAATCGCTTTAAAAATGGATCGTGGGATATATAACTGGAAGAAAATAATATGACACAACCCGAAATTAAACATACTACATTTCTAAATCTAAGTCTAATAGGATCAAAAATAAATATGAAAGTTATTCTACAGGATCTTATTTGGAAAATTGATCATTCTAAGATGATATTTTTATTAAATAAAATAAATATCATTGTAGTCGGAAATAATATAATTCTATATGATAGTAAAAAAATTGAACTAATCGAGGAGGACTTTAAATTTAAATGCATAGATCAAGTGAAATTACTTTTCTTCTTCAAATCCACAGGCTGATATTTTATTTATTAAACTAACTTGACTTTAGTTAAATTCATGTTGAGATTAAGTCTCTTTTTAAAATTAATAAATTGCCGGGAATTCAGTGAAGGAGAAATAAGGTGAATCCAGAAGATTTAAAATCATTAAAAGGTTTAACAAATTTAGGACTTCCTCCATGCTGTGTTCTAGTATATAAGTATATTCTGTATAAAGCTGCTAAAAATCTTATAAGACCTAAGGAAATTAAGTAATATTTGGAGCTAAAAATAGTAGACGGAAAAATTATGATTTCTCCGAGGAGATTGATTCTTGGAGGAGCAGCTATATTTATAATACAAAATAAAAATCACCATATAGCTAAGACAGGCAATAATATTAATATACCTTTCCCTAAAAACAGTCTTCGTGTGTGTGTTTTCTCATAGGTGTAGTTTGCTAGTGCAAATAAAGCAGAAGAACAAAATCCATGAGATAATATTAAAACAAGAGCTCCCCTTCATCCTCAGGATGTATTTGAAAAAGCTCCAGCTAGTATAAGGGATATGTGACCAATAGAAGAATATGCAATGAGCGATTTAAGGTCAATTTGTCGAAAACAAATAATTCTGGTTATAACTCCCCCTCAGATAGCCAAAGAAAAAATAATAATACATATTTGAGATGGGATAAAATTAAAGTACTGATAAATTCGTAGAATACCATAACCCCCTAATTTTAAGAGAATAGCTGCTAAAACTATAGATCCGGCTACTGGGGCTTCTACATGAGCTTTAGGAAGTCATAAATGTACAGTAAATATAGGTAATTTCACCAAAAATGCAGTGAAGCATAATAGAGTTAAAAAACTTCAGGTTCATGGTGAAACAGTTGTATATGCATGAATTCGTAATCTTCTTATAATTAACATTTCTCTTGAACACAATTCTCGAGAAGCCCATAAAATAGTAAATAATAACGGTAAAGAAGCTGCAACAGTGTAAATCATTATATATATACCGGCTTGTAAACGTTCAGGTTGGTAACCTCAACCTAAAATTAGTATTAATGTTGGGATTAAAGAGGCCTCAAATAGAAAATAGAATAATAAACTCCTAGAACATATAAATGTAGTGACTAAAATTAGATTTAACAATAATAAAAATGTAGAAAAAGCTGAAAAATTATTTTTTGAAATTTTTACTCTATTTTGACTAGCTAATATTATTATTAAAGAAATTCATAAAGTTAATGAAATTAGGATTGTGGACATTGAATCATATGTAAATAAGGAGTTAATAGCTTCATAGGTGAAAAATGGATTGAATAAGTGGATAATAGAAATCAGACTACCAATAGCTAAAGCCCATATTTTTTGGTATCAAGAATATTTTCTTACAGGAATCATGTAATAAGGTAAAACTGAGGAATAATAGACCTAACATTTATGAAGAGAAAAACTAGATACGTAGTCATTTCCCTCAGCTCGAATAATTGCTACTAAAATAGCTAAACCTAAGCTTGCTTCACAAGCTCCTAATGTAATCAAAATTAAAGAAGTTTCTCCTCTAAAAGTTACGTTTGTTGATAAAGCAAATATTATAATGAATAAATTTATTGTAATAGCCTCTAGACTTAAAAGGATTCTTAATAAATGCTTATACTGGAGTGATAAAGCTAAAAGTGCTATAAAAACTCCTAGTGTACTTAGTAAACTTAAATAATATGTTCCCATTTCTTATTTTATATTTGCAATAATAGCTTAAATAGAGCATTGGTCTTGTAAGTCAAAGGTGAGTATGAATTATTTCTCTTATTGCTAAGTTATTAAGTGAATTGAACACTTCAGATTTATTTTCAAGACAAATCTTCCCCAGGAATAACTCTTTGTTTGAATTAATAGTCTAAAATACTGTCTCATACAATTTGGGTTAAAGGGTTAATGATGAAGTATAAAAAGTATAAAGCGGTGAAAATTTGACCAATCTGCTCATAAGGGGCTTCTACTGGACATCTTCCAATTCAAGTTAAAATAAAGAATATTCCAACATAACATCAAAATAAGATTTGATTTACTGGATAAAATGACATTGAACGGAATTTACCAGAATGGGTAAAAGGTAAAATAAATAGAATAGCAATTGACCCTACTAACCCAATTACCCCTCCTAATTTGTTAGGAATGGAACGTAAAATAGCATATGCAAACAAAAAGTATCATTCTGGCTGGATATGCACAGGAGTTACTAGGGGATTTGCTGGAATAAAATTTTCAGGATCAGTTAAAAGCTGCGGGGAAAAGAGAGCTAGTATTCTTAACAAAAAGATGACTAGAACAAATCCTACTAAATCTTTAAATGTATAATATGAATGAAATGGGATTTTTTCGCCATCTCTATTTAATCCTAAAGGATTATTAGATCCTGTTTCATGTAAAAACAATAAATGCAGAACTGTTAAAGCTACAATTACAAAAGGTAATAAAAAATGTAAAGCGAAAAAGCGAGTTAACGTAGCATTATCTACTGCAAATCCTCCCCATACCCATTCAACTAGTATCTTACCGATATACGGGACAGCTGAAAGTAAGTTTGTAATGACAGTTGCACCTCAGAAAGATATTTGACCTCATGGGAGTACATAACCTAAAAATGCAGTAGCCATTGTTAGGAATAGAAGAATTACACCAATATTTCAGGTATGAATATTTGTATAAGATGCATAGTATATACCTCGTCCAATATGTAGATAAATACAAATGAAAAATCAAGAACCCCCATTAGCATGTAGGGCTCGTAGTAATCACCCATATGTCACATCACGTCTAATATGGATAACAGAACTAAAAGCTAAATCCACATGAGCTGTATAATGTATAGCTAGAAATAGTCCAGTTAAAATTTGGATACCTAGACATAATCCTAATAATGAACCAAAGTTTCATCAAATAGATAAATTTGAAGGAGCGGGAAGATCTACTAAAGCTCCATTTATAACTTTTAAAATTGGATGAATTTTTCGAATAGGACTTCGCATAATATACTACTTATAAAAAGGACGTAAGGAAGCATGCTGGTAATAACAGATTTTTACAACTACAATTAGATTAATAAGCAAAATAATAGCTAAACCAATTAAAATCGAAATTATTTGAGGTGATACTATCTCGATTCCATATATTTTCAAAGGCTTTAAGTTTATAAAGTGATAAATATATCTAATTGAAGATAAGTCAATTAGCGGGTAATAATAGAAAATCCTAGCTAAAGGCAGAATTAAAAGAGAGAAAAACAGTAAAGGAGTTCCTTTCCCAAAAAGAACGTTTGGAGATAAAGCCGCAACATAAGCAAATATAACTAAAAGTCCTCCTACATAGATTAAGAACAAAATATAACCATACCATGAAGAAAGGGTAATTGCACTAATAAAGCATATCAATAACGTAGATAGCATAATGACTAATCCAAGTCTTAAAGGCTGCAATATCATTGGAAGTATTAAAAATCTAGATAAAGTTATTCTAAAAACGATTAAAGCACTCATTTCGGAAAGTGGGATTAAGACCCAAGCTTTAACTTCCAATGCTAATATTTTAATTAAACTACAATTCCGAAATCAAAGGTTAATAAAAGATTCATGAAGCTAAGATAGTAATTAACAATAAAAATGACAAAGAAGCAGGTAAAAATCCTTTTCAAGTCAAGCCTATGAGTAAGTCGTAACGAAAACGAGGATATCTTCCTCGAACCCAAATAAATGCGAAAGCAAAGAATAGAACTTTTAATATAAAAATTACATCTCTCTCCATAAATAGTAGTGATCTACCCCCAAAAAAAAGCAATGCAGAAAAAAGACTTATGACTAAGATATTTGCATATTCAGCCAAAAAAATTAAAGCAAATCCAGCTGCACCATATTCAATATTAAACCCAGAAACTAATTCAGATTCACCCTCTGCAAAGTCAAAAGGAGAACGATTTGTTTCTGCCACACAAGTAACAAATCATATTAAGGATACTGGAACTATCAAGAAAACCAATCAAATAAATTCTTGAGATTCTTTAACTTCAATAAAGCTAAAGCTTCCTACTAAGAATAAAGGAAATAAAAGAACTAGTGCTATGCTTACTTCATATGAAATAGTTTGAGCAATTGCACGCAATCTTCCCAAAAGAGCATACTTAGAGTTAGAGGCCCACCCTGCTAATAGTGTCCCATAAACATTTATTCCTGACACACATAAGAAAAATAAAATTCCTCATTTAAAATATGAACAAGAATATAGACTAGGGTATAATTGTCATAATAAGAGAGCTAAGATAAAACTGAAAACAGGAGCTACAAAATAAGGGGAATAGTTTGCTATTGTAGGCTTTGCAATTTCTTTTGTTAAAAGCTTAGCAGCATCTGCAATAGGCTGAGGTAATCCTATCAATCCTACTTTATTTGGTCCTTTTCGGATTTGAATATACCTCAATCCTTTACGTTCTAAAAGAGTAAAAAAAGCGACCGCTAGTAAAATGCAAATATAGGAGAATACAGATGAAATGATAGAAATATACATTATAAAGAAAAGAAATTTCATCTTTATATTTAGGGCTTAAACCTAATGCACTTCATCTGCCACCTTTATAGTATTATCAAATAAAGGACTTTCACCTATATTTATTGATCCTAAGTCAATTGCATTCAATTTTGCTAATTTGATTTATTTTAGTGTATTATATTTTATCACATTAAATAAATATATTATAATAAATTGGTCCTTTCGTACTAAATTTATTTAAAAAATTAAAGATAGAAACTGACCTGGCTCACGCCGGTCTGAACTCAGATCACGTAGAATTTTAATGGTCGAACAGACCAACCTTCAAAGACTGCTGCATCTTTAGGATATTCTGGTCCAACATCGAGGTCACAAACCTCCTTTTCGATAAGAACTCTTAAAGAAGATAATGCTGTTATCCCTACGGTAACTAATTCCTTTAATCAAAAACTTTTGGATCAAGTAACTGTAAATTATTTAAGTTTATTAGAGGAAGCTTTTTCTGTTCCTTAGTCGCCCCAACTAAAATTCTTAGTAGATATCTCTATAAAACTACTAAGATATACCAAACCTACTTATTGTTTTAAAGCTCGATAGGGTCTTCTTGTCTTTTAATTAAATAAAGGCTTCTTCACCTTAAAATAAAATTCTATAAAATCAAAAAGAGACAGCTATATTCTTGTCAAACCATTCATACTAGCCTTCAATTATAAGGCAAATGATTATGCTACCTTTGCACGGTCAGAGTACCGCGGCCGTTAAAATATTCACTGGGCAGGTCCGACTCCCTATTTAATTTGTACAAGGAGCCATGTTTTTGCTAAACAGGCAGAATATGTATTTGCCGAGTTCCTTTTTATGATTTAAAATTGACATAATAATATTTTATTTCAAGTTATTTATGACATTAAAATTTATATATTAATTTAATACTCATCTTAGCATAAGTTCAACTTAAAATAATTTAGAAGTTTTCTTCCTTTAGCCCAAAAGTAGATAGATCATTTTCTTAAATTAAAAATGAAATTATAACAAAATCTAAATTTTAGCTATTTTCAGGCTTAAATTTTAATAAAAAATAAATTATACAAATATATTTTAAGATTCTCGAGCTTATCCTCGAGAATTTAACTAAACTGAAATTTATTATATAATGATTATCATATAAATTAAGTCAATTTAGAGTACTTATATACCTTTTAGAAGAACTAGCTATCATCTAATACGAATAAAATTTCATTTCTATTTTCATCTCTAGGAAAATTTATGCTACAATTAATCCATTATTTCTAATATATAGGATAAAAATAGCTCATTAGATTTCGAGAAATTTAATAAAAAAGTTAACATCTAGTCTAAGCCATTATACAAAAGGTACAAAACTTAATTTTTTCTTTATATTAATTTACGGACCATTCCTTTGCAGTACTTTCTCTTAGGTACAATATACTAAATTTTAATCTCCATTACTTAGTTTAAAAATGTTTTTAAGTTAAAATAAAATAAAATATATACCTGATATTTAGTTTTAAAGATAACTTATAAGGAAAGTATATTTTCAGTGTAAGTGAAATGTATTAATTTATACTATATCTTTTCATCTAGGGACAATTTCCATTACCCCTGCTATGTTACGACTTATCTCGTTTTTCAACGAGAGCGACGGGCGATGTGTGCACGTTTCAGAGCCTTATTCAAAATATTTTTATAGTTCATTTTACTTTTAAGTCCTCCTTCAAATTATATTTCACTTAACTTATTCGTAATTATAATTAAAATAATTGTAACCCATCCTCTCCCTTTTATTGGTTGCACCTTGATCTGACGTTTTAATTTACAAAAATTTATAATGCTAACTTCTAATTTTTTAAAAGTTACCTGACGACGACGGTATACAAACTGAGTACAAAATAGGGTTAGGTATAACGTGGATTGTCGATTATGGGACAGGTTCCCCTAATAGGTCTAAAACACCGCCAAGCCCTTTGAGTTTTAAATTTTTTAAACATTCGTAGTACTCCGGTAAAAATTAATTCTATTTACAGTCAAGAATAATGGGGTATCTAATCCCAGTTTCCCTCAAGACTATCACAGCTTCAGCGAATATAGTTAAAACAGGATTAATAATCTATACACAAATTTTACTTTTATATAGATAATCAGTAAACTAAAATAATTAAATCTATGCCTAACTGTCTTTTTACCTTAAAATATAACTTAATCTCTTGGTGTAACCGCGGATGCTGGCACCAAGTTAACCAGATTTTTAACACTAAACTAATTCAAGCTTTCGCTTATATAATTAATCTTCAGCACTGGTGTTGACGGGACTTTTCAAAGCATTTTTTATATCTATAATACTTTAAAAAAGAATGTAGTTATAAATTTTATATTTATACTAAGTTCCTTTTTACCTCGCTACTTTCAATAAAAACCATGTGTATTTCTTCGTTTTCGCTATATAAATAGGTCAGAGCCAAGCCTGATTGATTTCAAAATTATGAATTTGATTACCTGATTTAAAGCCAGAATAAAAATTCACTTAATTCTTTTTAAGAAGAAGAAGTTTCTATGGTGTAAATTGCACGTTAGATTTTCATTCTAAAGGAATAAATTTATTTATTAGAAATAGTCTTTTGAGTATGAGAAAGTATACTTGCCTTCCAAGCAAGAGGTTTAATAAAATTTAAAAAAGATATTACAAAGCGGTGTAAGGGCACAAAGAATTTTGATTTCTTAGGAGAGGTTCAATTCCTCCTGGTAAGGTTTTAAGTTAAGTAAACTATAAGCCTTCAAAGCTTAATATAAAGATATATCTTTAAACCTTGCCCGCCATAGTTTATATTAAAACATCGACCTGCAAAATCGAAGAAGGATAGTACTTCCTGGTGTGTTTGTTTGGTGGCTGAGAGATAAGCGATAGACTGTAGATCTATTTACGGAATTAAATTTCCCCAACGAAATATAATTTGTAGAATAAGCTAAATGATAAGCTATTGGGTTCATACCCCAAAAATGAACAAAAGTTCTTCTACAATCATTAATTCTATAATTTAGTATGCTATACCTATAAATATAAGGTCTAATGGGGGTGTTCATCTGAGTAAAGAGTGATCAATAAGCAAAAAATATATGCTTGAATTAAACTAATACCGAATTCAAATACTGTATAAAAAATCTGGATACACAATAAAAGAAGTATTGAAAAAACAGAGGATAGAAAAATACTTGCTGTTAAATAATTTCCAATCAATGTTAATACAATATGCCCTGCTCTTATATTTGCCGTTAACCGAACAGATAGTGTAATAGGTCGAACCATAATTCTAACTGTCTCAATAATTACTAAAAAGGGATTTAAGGGGGCAGGCGCTCCTATCGGGAGTAAGCCTGCGATTACAGAGCTTGGATTAAAAAAGACTGCAGAAATAATTAATGATAGTCAAAGAGGTATACCTAAAGAAAGTGATACAGCTAGATGACTAGTTGGTCTAAAAACATAAGGAACTAAGCCTCTTAAATTTATTAAAATTAAAAAAATAAATAGACCCGTAATTACGTTAATAAATCCTCCTATTTTCACCCCAAAAGAACGAAATACCTGTGATGAAGCGGTGTCTTTAAAAGTACTTGTAATACTTAATCATCGAGGAGATATAATTCAATAAGATGAACTAAAAAGAACAATAGTAATTAAAGAAAAAAGTCATATCATTATATATATTGATATAAAAACCTGATTATTATCGTCAAAAGAAGAAAAAATGTCCACAAGCATTCTTATTATCAATTTCATTTATTTTCTTTTAAATTGGTTTGAGTTAAACTCTCTCCTTGAAAAAAAGTTTTACTTGATCATCAAATTAATACAGACATAGTTAATACAGCTGTTCAAAATAAAATAAATAGCAAAATTCAATTTAATGGGGATAACTGAGGCATATAAAAAGTACTAAATTTAATTAGTAACGTAAGACTGACAATCTTATATTATTGTTTAACTAACTTTTTATTCTGAAACATTAATAACTCATTCCATGAAATTTTTTAGGGGAACAGCTTCTACAACAATAGGTATAAATGAATGATTAGCTCCACAAATTTCTGAACATTGCCCATAAAACACTCCAGGGTATTTAATAAAGAATCCTAGTTGATTTAATCGGCCTGGAATTGCATCTACCTTTACTCCGAGTGAAGGTACCGTTCATGAGTGAATAACGTCTGCTGAAGTAACTAAAACTCGAACATCAGTTTGAGTTGGTAAAACAACACGATGATCAACTTCTAATAAACGAAAATCTCCGGGTTCCAACTCATCTGTTGGAATTATATAAGAATCGAACTCAATATTTGAGAAGTCCGAATATTCGTACCTTCAATATCACTGATGTCCAATTCTTTTAACAGTTAACCTACAATTACCCACTTCATCTAGTAGATATAATAAACGTAAAGAAGGTAGTGCTAAAAAAACTAAAATAAAAGCTGGTACAATAGTTCAAATAGTTTCAATTTCTTGTCCTTCAACTAACGAACGACATGTATAGTTGTTTATTATTAAAGATACAGCAGCATATCCAACTAAGCTAATAATTATTACCAAAATTATTATTGCATGGTCGTGAAAAAAAATTAATTCCTCTATTAAAGGTGAAGCTGCATCTTGAAATCCAAGTTGTCCTCATAGACCCATATCATATCATACTAAAATATAAATGAATTTAATTAGCTACTAATGCTCCAGTTTCAGGTGGATTATGAAAATCTGCAGGTAAGATATTATCTCATTCTAAAGCTGTTCTTAAATGAGTTCTTCAAATTACACTTCGTTGAGAAACTAGGGCTTCTCACACAATTACTATAAAATATAAGACCGCTACGAATGAAATTATTGAGCCAATTGATGAAACTACATTTCATTTTGTATAACAGTCAGGGTAGTCAGAATATCGACGGGGTATACCACTTAAACCCAAGAAATGTTGGGGAAAGAAAGTCACATTTACACCAATAAATATAATATAAAAATGAGCTTTTGTTCAACGACTATGAAGTGTAACTCCGCTTAATAAAGGAAATCAATAATTAAAGGCCCCAAACAGAGCAAACACAGCCCCTATAGAAAGAACATAATGAAAGTGAGCTACAACATAATATGTGTCATGAAGCATAATGTCTAAAGAAGAATTTGATAGAACAATTCCAGTTAGACCCCCTACTGTGAATAAAAAAATAAAGCCCAAAGCTCATAACATAGGAGTTTCATATTTAATTTTAGCTCCATGAATTGTGGCAAGTCAACTAAATACTTTAATTCCAGTTGGAACAGCAATAATTATGGTAGCAGCTGTAAAGTATGCTCGAGTATCAACATCCATACCCACTGTAAATATATGATGAGCTCAAACAATAAAACCTAAGACACCAATAGCTAATATAGCATAAATTATCCCTAAAGTACCAAATGTTTCTTTTTTAGCAGAATAATGACTTACAATATGAGAAATTATCCCAAATCCAGGTAAAATTAAAATATATACTTCTGGGTGACCAAAAAATCAAAATAAGTGTTGATATAAAATAGGATCCCCACCTCCTGCTGGATCAAAAAAAGCTGTATTGAAATTCCGATCAGTTAAAAGCATAGTAATAGCTCCTGCTAAAACAGGTAAAGATAAAAGTAATAAAATAGCCGTAATCTTTACAGATCAAACAAATAAAGGAAGTCGCTCAAATTGTATACCTCGTCACCGCATATTGATAATCGTTGTAATAAAATTCACCGCGCCTAAAATAGATGAAGCTCCTGCAAGGTGTAAAGAAAAAATAGCCAAATCTACAGAACCCCCGGCATGGGCTAAATTACCAGCCAAAGGTGGATACACAGTTCATCCTGTTCCCACACCCCTTTCAACCGCAGCTGATGAAAGTAATAAAAGCAAAGCAGGTGGTAATAGCCAGAATCTTATATTATTCAACCGTGGAAAAGCTATGTCTGGAGCTCCTAATATTAAAGGAACTAACCAATTACCAAATCCTCCAATTATCATCGGCATAACTAAAAAGAAAATTATAACAAAAGCATGTGCTGTAACAATTACGTTATAAAGTTGATCATCGCCTAATAAAGCACCAGGTTGTCCCAGTTCAGCTCGAATTAAAAGCCTTAAAGCAGTACCAACTAATCCCGATCATATTCCAAATAAAATATATAATGTTCCAATATCTTTGTGATTTGTAGAAAATAATCAACGCATTTACACAGAATTGAGTAAACCAATTATTAAAATTATGACTCCTCCTGTAAGATTTAGTATATTAATTATGCTAACAAGCCCATTATTATTTTTAAATATATTTAACCTGAATTTTTTTAAATTCCTTAAAAATACAGAAAAAAATAGCCTTAAATAATAAAATAGTCTTATTAACGAACCTAAAATCAATATAAAAATTATAGATATTCATGGTCCTCTAGTACTAATTGTAACTACTAATCACTTGGAAATAAACCCAAGTAATGGGGGTAAACCCCCTAATGAGAGAAGTAAAAGCATCACCGTCAACTGTATTGACCTAGAATTTTTTAGGTTTCTAATATTCTTTATTATCCCAGAATCCCTATATCAAAGTCTTAAAAATAAAGAAATTCTAATTAAAATATAAATCATTAAATATATCTTTATAGTTCATTCTCTATGCAAAATAGCAAATGTTATTCATCCTAGGTGACTAATTGAAGAGTATGCTAATAAAGCACGGATCTGAGTCTGATTTAAACCCCCTAAACCTCCGATTAAAACAGAACCTGCACTAATAATGCAAAAAATAAAAGCTATCATATATGATTCATTTAATTCTAAAAGACATAAAACCAAAAATAATGGAGCAAACTTTTGTCACGTTGCCAAAAGTAAACAGGAAACCCAGGGTAAGCCAGCTATTACCCCAGGTAATCAATAATGAAAGGGAAATAACCCTAATTTAATACATAATCCACTAATTAATATCACTAATCCTAGAGTTCTAGGATTAAACATATTAATACATGTATCTCAGGTAAAAGATATACTAAATATAGTTAAACTTCCAAAAATTAAAAAACTCGAACCTAAAGCTTGAATAACAAAATATTTTACAGCAGATTGACTTTCCGATACACTTTTTTGATAAACTAATATAGGTAAAAATCCAATCAAATTAATTTCTAATCCAGCCCAAATTCTTAACCAATGAATAGAAGAAACGGAAAGTAAAGTTCCAATCCCCATCACTGATAAAAATATATACCCAAAAGGAAGTCTTGAAAACATAAGAAAAAGGATAAAGTCGAATTACCCAAAACAAAGTTAGCAGCCCTGTTTTACTCCAAGTTTTTTCTTTATTGAGCTCAGTCCAAAGATCCTTCATTCCATTCGTGAAATAGTCCTACAGTAAGAATTACTAAAARGATAAAGGCCCCAAAAACTAAGCTAAAAGAAAAGCTTCTAACCATACTAGATAGGATAGGAAAAAGAAGTACAATTTCTACATCAAAAATTAAAAAAATAATGGCTAATAAAAAGAACCGAAGAGAAAAAGGCAATCGAGCAGATTTAATAGGATCGAAACCACACTCAAAAGGAGAACTTTTTTCTCGATCTATAATACCACGCTTTGCTAATACTCATCCCAGCATTATGACAACAACAGACAGTAATAATGCAATAACCCTACTAAAGAATCTACTTAACATTTTTAGTACTAGAGACAATAAATAATCCCGTATTAATCAACATCAATGATTTCCGTTCATCCGGCGTAGTACTATTTTAACAAAAACTTAATTAAATGAGTAAATCAAAATTACATTCTCCTAATTAACAGCTAGGCACCTCTATTTTGGCTTTCATTTAAAAAAAAGAATCTAAAATAATATATAAAATATAAAAGAGGACTTTCACCCCTAAAATACGGGCCGAAACCGTATGCAAATTTCTCGCTTTCTATACTGACCCGAAAGTCTACAAGACTCATTATCTAAATGCAAATCAGATCTTTTAATTTAAAGTATCAGGTCATTAAATTTCTTAGAGGCACAAATTGCCGTTTTTAGATTAAAAATCTAACACCTAATGCTCAGTCATCTAAGAACATTAATAATTTTAGCTTATATGAACCTTAATTTTTAACACCCTCATCAGTAAATTGAAAGATATAAAAACAACCAAACAACATCAACAAAATGTCAATATCAAGCAGCAGCTTCAAAACCAAAATGATGTCCAGTAGAAAAGTGCTGTAATCAAACACGAACAAGACATACAAGCAAAAAAGTTCTACCAATCAAAACATGTAAACCATGGAATCCTGTCGCTACAAAAAATCTTGAACCATACGCTCCATCTGCAATTGTAAAAGAAGCTTCATAGTATTCTCCACCTTGAAGAAAAGTGAAATAAATACCTAAAATTACAGTTGCAGTTAAAGCTTGCAATCCACCAGGATTATCCCCTTCTATTAACCTATGATGGGCTCAAGTAACTGTAACACCAGAAGCTAGCAAAACCCCTGTATTCAACAATGGAACTTCAAAAGGATTTAAAGGAGTAATTCCAGCAGGAGGTCAACAAGAACCTAATTCAGTCCTAGGAGCTAAACTTCTATGAAAATATGCCCAAAAAAAAGCAAAAAAGAAACAAACTTCTGATGTGATAAATAGAATTATCCCTCAACGAAGTCCCTTAGATACCTGAATAGTATGGAACCCTTGAAAAGTGGCTTCTCGAATAACATCTCGTCACCATTGAATTATTGTTATCATAATAAGAAACAATCCTAGAGACATAGTAATATAACCATAGCCATGAAACCACCCAGCTAAACCTGAAGTTAAAAAAAGAGCCCCTATAGATCCCGTAAGGGGTCATGGTCTAAACTCAACTAAATGAAAAGGATTACGTGCCATAAGTAATAATTAATATGTTTTCTAGCAAGCCAGCGCTTGTGGGAGCAGCGCTGGCCACATTTGGTGACGAGCGAGTCTAATTTTTTATAAAAATTGATAAAATAGGGCCAGAATTTTCCCACACTGTGGAATTCCCATTGCGAGTCGAGGCATTTTTTCATAGGAAAAACAACACAAAAAAAATTTACCTACAAATAGGGGTCCAAATTGCTAAAAATTCAAGTTTTCTGTTAAAAAAAACTTTAAATTTTTTTTTATTCATTTTTTTATTTTAAAGTATACTTAAAGCAAAATTACACTCTGTCTTAAAAGTCTTAAATTTAGATGGGATGAAATATGGGACCCCCCCTCTCCCAGCTGGGTTTTTATCCAGAATTATGGTGATTTTGATTTTTTATCAGTGTTACTTAGTAATCATTTTCCTAACTTATAAATTCAGGTCTCACTGGAGAGTTTTTCTACCTAGGATAAATACATAGATTCATAAATTATAAAGATATAATATAATATAATATAWWATAATATATA